AATCGAGAAATTTGTACTGGAGCAGGTGCGATACGAGAACAATTAGCCGATATAGATTTACGAAGTATTCTAGATTATTCATTAGTCGAATGGAAGGAATTAGGCGAAGAAAGAACCACGGGTAATGAATGGGAAGATCGCAAAATTGGAAGAAGAAGGGATTTTTTGGTTAGACGCATAGAATTAGCTAAACACTTTATTCGAACAAATATCGAACCCGAATGGATGGTTTTATGTTTACTACCAGTTCTTCCTCCTGAATTACGACCCATCATTCAGATAGATGGGGGTAAGCTAATGAGCTCGGATATTAATGAACTTTATAGAAGAGTCATCTATCGAAACAATACGCTTACCGATCTATTAACAACAAATAGATCTACACCGGGGGAATTAGTAATGTGTCAAGAGAAATTGGTACAAGAAGCCGTAGATACGCTTCTTGATAATGGAATTCGCGGACAGCCAATCAGGGATGGTCATAATAAGATTTACAAGTCGTTCTCTGATGTAATTGAAGGAAAAGAGGGAAGATTTCGTGAGACTATGCTTGGCAAACGGGTTGATTATTCGGGTCGTTCTGTCATTGTTGTAGGACCCTCACTTCCACTACATCGATGTGGATTGCCTCGGGAAATAGCAATAGAGCTTTTCCAGACATTTGTAATTCGGGGACTAATTAGACAACATCTTGCTTCGAACATAGGAGTTGCTAAGAGTCAAATTCGGGAAAAAGATACAATTGTATGGGAAATATTGCAAGAAGTTATGCAGGGGCACCCCGTATTGCTGAATAGAGCGCCCACTTTGCATAGATTAGGCATACAGGCATTTCAACCCATTTTAGTCGAAGGACGTGCTGTTTGTTTACATCCATTAGTTCGTAAGGGATTCAATGCAGACTTTGATGGGGATCAAATGGCTGTTCATGTACCCTTATCTTTGGAGGCTCAAGCGGAGGCCCATTTACTTATGTTTTCGCATATGAATCTCTTGTCTCCAGCTATTGGGGATCCTATTTCCGTACCAACCCAAGATATGCTTATTGGTCTATATGTATTAACCATTGGGAATCGCCGAGGTATTTGTAGAAATAGGTATAATCCATGGAATCGAAGAAAGTATCAAAATGAAAGAATTAATGATAATAATCATCAGTCTAAGAAACAAAAAGAACCTTTTTTTTGTAATTCCTATGATGCAATTGGAGCTTATCGACAGAAAAGACTCAATTTAGATAGTCCTTTTTGGCTCCGCTGGCGAATCGATCAACGCATTATTGCTTCAAGAGAAGGTCCCATCGAGATTCACTATGAATCTGGGGGTACTTGTCAGGAGATTTATGAACACTCTTTTTTAGTAAGAAGTGTAAAAAAAGAAATTCTTTGTATATATATTCGAACAACTATTGGTCATATTTCTCTTTTTCGAGAAATCGAAGAAGCTCTACAAGGGTTTTGTCGAGCCTGCTCGTATGGTCACTAATCATATGGCATCTCAATTAAGTGATTTTGTGACACTGGCGTGAATTTTGATCTCTCTGTTGCTACTAGGACTCTACTTCCTCTGAATTTTCATCCGGATTAATATCGAGAAAGGGAAGTTTTCAAATCATTGACTCAAACTCATTGTCGAATCCCAATCAGCAGAATATGGAGGGACTTATGGCAGAACGAGTCAATCTAGTCTTTCACAATAAAATAATAGACGGAACTGTCATTAAAAAACTTATTAGCAAATTAATAGATCACTTCGGAATGGCATATACATCACACATTCTGGATCAAGTCAAAACTCTGGGTTTCCAGCAAGCCACTGCTACATCCATTTCATTAGGGATTGATGATCTTTTAACGATCCCGTCTAAGGGATGGTTAGTACAAGATGCTGAAGAACATAGTTTCATTTTAGAACAACACCATCATTATGGGAATGTGCACGCAGTAGAAAAATTACGCCAATCTATTGAGGTGTGGTATGCTACAAGTGAATATTTGCGACAAGAAATGAATCCTAATTTTAGGATGACAGATTCACTTAATCCAGTCCATATAATGTCTTTTTCGGGAGCTAGAGGAAATGCATCTCAAGTGCACCAATTAGTAGGTATGAGGGGATTAATGTCGGATCCTCAAGGACAAATGATTGATTTACCTATTCAAAGTAATTTACGCGAAGGGCTGTCTTTAACAGAATATATCATTTCTTGCTACGGAGCCCGAAAAGGGGTTGTGGATACTGCTGTACGAACCTCGGATGCGGGATATCTTACGCGCCGACTTGTTGAAGTAGTTCAACACATTGTTGTACGTCGAGCAGATTGTGGAACCGCCCGAGGGGTTGCCGTAAGTCCTCGAAATGGGATGATGCCCCCCGAGTCCGAAAGAATTTTTATTCAAACATTAGTTGGTCGTGTATTAGCAGAGGATATATATATGGGCTCACGGTGCATCGCCACCCGAAATCAAGATATTGGATTTGGGCTTGTCAATCGATTCATAACCTTTCAAACACAAATACTATTTATTCGAACCCCTTTTACTTGTAGGAGTGCATCTTGGATCTGTCAATTATGTTATGGTAGGAGTCCCACTCATGGCGACCTGGTCGAGTTGGGAGAAGCTGTAGGTATTATTGCGGGTCAATCCATTGGAGAACCGGGGACTCAACTAACATTAAGAACTTTTCATACTGGAGGAGTCTTCACGGGTGGTACTGCAGAACATGTACGAGCCCCGTCGAATGGAAAAATCCAATTTAATGAAGATTTCGTTCATCCCACGCGTACGCGTCACGGGCATCCTGCTTTTCTATGTTCTATAGCCTTATATGTCACTATTGAGAGTGAGGATATTCTACATAATGTAACTATTCCACCTAAAAGTTTTCTTTTGGTTCAAAATAATCAATATGTCGAAGCAGAACAAGTAATTGCTGAGATTCGCGAGGTACCATACACTTTGAATTTGAAAGAGAGAGTTCGAAAACATATTTATTCTGACTCAGAGGGAGAAATGCACTGGAGTAATGATGTGTACCACGCATCTACATTTACATATAGTAATGTTCATCTTTTACCAAAAACAAGTCATTTATGGATATTATCAGGAGGTTCGTGGAGATCCAGTGCAGTCCCCTTTTCACCGCACAAGGATCAAGATCAAATGAATATTTATTCCCTTTCTGTAGAACGAGGGTCAATTTCGACTCTCTCGGTGAATAATGATCCACTAAGATACAAATTACTTCATTCCTATTTTTCTGGTAAAAAAAAAGAAGACAAGATTCCTAATTATTCAGAACCTGTCCATTGGAATCTCATATACCCGGCGATTTTACACGGGAATTCTCATTTATTGGGAAAAAGTCGAGGAAATAGATTTCTCGTTCCAATCCAATCGATTCAAGAACGAAAGAAAGGGTTAATGCCTCATTCAGGTATCTCGATTGAACTACCAATAAATGGTATTTTCCGTAGAAATAATAGTATTTTTGCTTATTTCGACGATCCTCGATACAGAAGAAAGAGTTCGGGAATTACTAAATATGGGACTCTAGGCGTGCATTCAATCGTTAAAAAAGAGGATTTTATTGAGTCTCGACCAATAAAAGAATTGAAGTCAAAATACCAAATGAAACTAGATCTATTTTTTTTCATTCCCGAAGAAGTGCATATTTTACCTGAATCTTCTTTGATAATGATACGAAATAATAGTCTCATTGGAATAGATACACGAATTGCTTTCAATATAAATACAAGAAGCTACGCGGACGGATTAGTCCGAATGGAGAGAAAAAAAAAGAGAATTGAACTGAAAATCTTTTCAGGAGATATTCATTTTCCTGGGGAGACCGATAAGATATCCCGACACAGTGGGATCTTGATACCTCCAGTAAAAGGAAACATCGATTTTTAGGACTCCAAAAAATGGAAAAATTGGATCTATGTCCAACGGATCACATCTACTAAGAAAAAGTATTTTGTTTTAGTTCGCCCTGTAGTGACATATGAGATATCAGATGGTCTCAATTTACCAATACTCTTCCCTCCGGATTTTTTACAAGAAAGGGATAATATGCAACTTAGAGTTGTCAATTATATTGTTTATGGAAATGCCAAACCCATTCAAGGAATTTCTGATACAAGTATTCAATTAATTCGGACTTGTTTCATTTTGAATTGGAACCAAGACATAAAAAGTTCTTCTATCGAGGAGGTCTGTACTTCTTTTATTGAAGTAAGTACAAATGGTTTGGTTCGAGCTTTCCTAAGAATCGACTTAGTAAAATCCGCTATTTCGTATCGCAGAAAAAGGAATGATCTCTCAGGTTCAGGATTCATTTCCGATAATGTATCAGATCAGACCAACATCAATCCTTTTTATTCCATTTATAAAAAGAGAAAAACGAAACAATCACTTAACCACCAAAATCACGGAACTATTCGCACATTGTTAAATAACAATAAGGAATATCCTTCCTTGATAATTTTATCATCATCTAATTGTTTCCGAATGGACCATATAAAATATCCCAATGTGAAAAAAGAATTCATTTCAACAGATTCTATAATTAAAATTAGGAATTCGATCGGACCGTTAGGAACGGTCCTTAATTTTTTGAATTTGAATTCCTTTTATTATTTACTAACTCATAATCCGATCTTGATAACTAAATATCTTCAAAATTTAAAACGGACTTTTCAAGTGCTTAAATATTATTTAATGGATGAAAATGGGATAATTTCAAATCGTGATCCGTACAGTAAAATCGTTTTCAATTTATTCAATTTGAATTGGTATTTTCTCCATCAAAGTTATTGTCCTAATTATTGGGAAGAAAGACCCACAATAATTAGTCTCGGTCAGTTTATTTGTCAAAATGGATATATAGCCAAAAAAGGACCCCCCTTAAAATCGGGTCAAGTTTTGCTTGTTCAAGTTGACTCTGTAGTACTAAGATTGGCTAAACCTTATTTGGCCACTCCGGGAGCAACCGTTCATGGACATTATGGAGAAATCTTTTACGAAGGAGATACATTAGTTACATTTATATATGAAAAATCGAGATCCGGTGATATAACGCAAGGTCTTCCAAAAGTGGAACAGGTCTTAGAAGTGCGTTCAATTGATTCAATATCAATGAACCTAGAAAAAAGAATTGAGGGTTGGAACGAGCATATAACAAAAATTCTTGGAATTCCTTGGGGATTCTTGATTGGGACTGAGCTGACTATAGTGCAAAGTCGTATATCGTTGGTTACTAAGATACAAAAGGTTTATCGATCCCAAGGGGTGCAAATTCATAATAGGCACATAGAGATTATTGTACGCCAAATAACATCAAAAGTGTTGGTTTCCGAGGATGGAATGTCTAATGTTTTTTTACCTGGAGAACTAATTGGATTGTTGCGAGCGGAACGAACAGGGCGCGCTTTAGAAGAATCGATCTGTTACCGCGCTATCCTATTGGGAATAACAAGAGCATCTTTGAATACTCAAAGTTTCATATCGGAAGCGAGTTTTCAAGAAACTGCTCGAGTTTTAGCCAAAGCAGCTCTTCGTGGTCGTATCGATTGGTTGAAAGGTCTAAAAGAGAATGTTGTTATAGGTGGGATGATCCCCGTTGGGACCGGATTTAAAAGATTACTGCGGCAACATAAGAATAAGAGCATTCCTTTGAAAAGTCAAAAGAAGAGTTTTTTCGAGGGGGAAATACGAGATATTTTGTTCCACCACCAGGCTTATTTGATTCGTACCGTTCAAACGAATTTCCATGATACACCTGAGGAATCATTTCGATCATATATCATTTAATGATTCCTAAAAAAAGTGTAGTCATACTTCCTTTCTTTTGTTTTGGAATTCAATTTCCATTTGAAAAACTCTTTCTATAGGGTCTTGAGGGGGTAATGGAAATTCAGATAATAATGAATAGAGGTTAGCGGTTTGGATTGTGTATTGACATCGATACGTCCAATCCACGGTAGAAGAAAAGGTTCCGTCGGAACAATTGGTTAGTTCAAGACAACCTCGTCACTTTTTTTTAAACAAAAAAGAAAGAGGAAGTGTGGGAAGAAATGACAAGAAGATATTGGAACATAAATTTGGAAGAGATGATGGAAGCAGGAGTTCATTTTGGTCATGGGACTAGGAAATGGAATCCGAGGATGTCGCCTTATATTTCTACCAAGCGTAAAGGTATTCATATCACAAATCTTACTAAAACTGCTCGTTTTTTATCAGAAGCTTGTGATTTAGTTTTTGATGCAGCAAGTAAGGGAAAAGAGTTTTTAATTGTTGGTACAAAAACTAAAGCAGCCAATTCAGTAGTGCGGGCTGCAATAAGGGCTCGGTGTCATTATGTTAATAAAAAATGGCTCGGTGGCATGTTAACCAATTGGTCCACTACAGAAACTCGACTTCATAAGTTCAGGGACTTGAGAATCGAACAAAAGACGGGGAAATTCTACTGTCTTCCAAAAAAAAGAGACGCAGCTATATTCAAGAGACAATTATCCCACTTGCAAACATATCTGGACGGGATTAAATATATGACGGGGTTACCCGATATTATAATTATCGTTGATCAGCAAGAAGAATATACAGCTCTTCGAGAATGTATCACTTTGGGAATTCCAACAATTTGCTTAATCGATACAAATTGTGATCCCGACCTTGCAGATATTTCAATTCCAGCAAATGATGACGCTATAGCTTCAATCCGATTAATTCTTAATAAATTAGTATTCGCAATTTGTGAGGGTCGTTCTAACTATATACGAAATACGTAATTAATAATAAGATAGAAATTTTTTTTTGAACTCCTGAAATTTATGGAATCGTTTACTATTCTCGAATTTGATTAGATTATATAAATGAGATAAAAATGAGTGGGGATATTATGTTATTAGTTCGTATCAAAAAATTCAAATAAGCAAGTCGAAAAAGAGATGGTTGAATTAAAATAATTTCCTGGAATTTCAATTTCTGTCAGAGGGTAATATGAATGTTCTATCATGTTCCACCAACACACTAAAAGTGTTATACGAAATATCGGGTGTAGAAGTAGGCCAACATTTCTATTGGCAAATAGGAGGTTTTCAAGTCCATGGCCAAGTACTTATTACTTCTTGGGTTGTAATTGCTATCTTATTAGTTTCAGCCAGTATAGCTGTTCGGAATCCACAAACCATTCCGAATGACGGGCAGAATTTTTTCGAATATGTCCTTGAATTCATTCGAGACGTGAGCCAAACCCAGATTGGAGAAGAATATGGTCCATGGGTTCCTTTTATAGGAACTATGTTCCTATTTATTTTTGTTTGTAATTGGTCAGGGGCTCTTTTACCATGGAAAATCATACAGTTACCCCATGGAGAGTTAGCCGCACCCACGAATGATATAAATACTACTGTTGCTTTAGCTTTACTCACCTCAGTAGCCTATTTCTATGCGGGTCTTAGCAAAAAAGGATTAGGTTATTTCAGTAAATACATTCAACCTACTCCAATCCTTTTACCCATTAACATCTTGGAAGATTTTACAAAACCCTTATCGCTTAGTTTTCGACTTTTCGGAAATATTTTAGCCGATGAATTAGTAGTTGTTGTTCTTGTTTCTTTAGTACCTTCAGTAGTTCCTATACCTGTCATGTTCCTTGGATTATTTACAAGTGGTATTCAAGCTCTTATTTTTGCAACTTTAGCCGCCGCTTATATAGGAGAATCCATGGAGGGGCATCATTGACTTCACTTACAAATAGTTGTTTTTTGAATTTAGACCAAAATAATAGCGGAATTCAAGATAATCTACTTGGAGAACATCAAAATAGATAACTAATAAGGGATAACTAATAAGGCAGTTCGTAATAGGAAAAAAGATTCCACTCAAAATAGTTAGGGGGGATTCTAAAAAAAACGAAAGAGATCGAAAGGATCGGTTTCCTAAAATGAATGTCCTGTTTGGATGTATTATTTGATTTTCTATAAATAAAAGAATATAAGAATATTTTCATAAATGATATTTTCGTTTATTTATAAATATTTAATAAAAAACAATTTAATAAACAAGAAGAATAAACAATTAAGAAAGAAAAGAAAATAGAATAAAATGCTAATGAAAATTTCTATGAAATGATTCGCCTTAACCAATTTTTCTATGTAAATTCGATCCATGCGGAATAATCATAAAGAAAGAGAAGAATTAAAAAACGCGATTCAAAAAAAGAAATTAGCCAGTTCAAAATTGTGTATCTTGAATGCCTAGAATCCAACTATTATCGAATTCAGCTAGGGAGTTTTTCCCGTTCAAAATCTAATTCTAAGATCAAAATAAGTTGGTTTACATTCTGGAAGAAACACATGTATATGGGATATTAGATATTGAGATATTGAATAGTTATATATGACCTAAAAAATATCTAATACCCTAATACTATGAATTTCAATAGGAATTCCAATAGACGTCTTTGGTTTTTGATTCCTAAGAATCCAACTTCAAAAAGCGATAGAGAATCGGTTCTGATGATTCAATAATATTATTCTATTACTTAAATTTGGAGTTTTTAGTTACTCTGTTTGGATGAAACTGCGTGATGGAATAATTCATCTATAATTCATTGAATGATTGTATCATTAACCATTTTTTTTTTTTGTTAGGAATTTAACTTATCATGAATCCACTGATTTCTGCCGCTTCTGTTATTGCTGCTGGGTTAGCTGTCGGACTTGCTTCTATTGGACCTGGGGTTGGCCAAGGGACTGCTGCGGGCCAAGCTGTAGAGGGGATCGCAAGACAGCCCGAGGCGGAGGGAAAAATACGAGGTACTTTATTGCTTAGTCTGGCTTTTATGGAAGCATTAACAATTTATGGATTGGTTGTCGCTTTAGCGCTGTTATTTGCGAATCCTTTTGTTTAATCTTGTCTTAAACACTTAAACAATCACAAATATATAGATATAGAAAATTTTGACTTATTTTTTTTGTCTGAATTTATTTTAGTCAGGACTTATACTTGCTCCTTGCTTTTTTGAATTATATCAATAATTCACTCCTACAATTTACAATGGGGGACCTAATCCCTGCCCGGGAAGGAAAGATTTAAGGATGAGTAATTAGCATACCGATCCGCTTTCTTCCTTCCCGTTCTTAGAAATTGAAACTTAAGGAGTCTTCCAACAAACGAAATATTCCGAAATTGATACGAAACTTGAAATTTGATAGCTAATTCTAAAATTCTAATAAGTATTATTTTCATTAGGATTAGGAATCTTTTTTTGAAAAAATCCATTTCGAAATCAATTCTATAGATATAAGAAATTCATATAAATCGAATAGAAGAATATATAGAAGTAGATATAAGGGAAGTGATACAAAAAAGAAACTCTATTCTTGTTTTTTTATCTATCTGTAAAAGAAAGGGGATTGTATGAAAAATCTAACCGATTCTTTCCTTTCCTTGGGCCAATGGCCGCTGGCCGGGAGTTTCGGGTTTAATACCGATATTTTAGCAACAAATCCAATAAATCTAAGTGTAGTATTTGGCGTATTGATCTTTTTTGGAAAGGGAGTGTGTGCGAGTTGTTTATTTCAAGAATAGGCTGGACCGGTCCAGCTGCACTTTTTTTTTCATTAGTTTCATTTTAACTTTTAAAAAAGAAAATGAAAGTAAAAGATGCATGATCTCGCGAATTACTTATGAATTTTGAAATTGATTGAATTTTATCAATTCATAAAAAATGATATTTTAAATATTTAAGAAACGTAGCATTTCGTAATTCATTGGTAAATCCGCTTTGATTCTCAATCAACCAATAATGCGGGACTAATTATATGGTTAAAGTGAAACCTTTGAAGTCCAAACATAGCATGGTATTCTTTCTACTACTATCGTCATTTGAAATTTCAAATGAAGGACTAGTTTCAATTTTTTGTTCGATATAGAACGCTCATATCGAGAAAATGATTTGAAACCTTTAGTGTATTGCAAAAGGGTCACAC